TTCCAACCCTCAACCCTCTTTTCTAGATTCATGGATATTGAATCAATCGAACGCACTTCTAACACCTGTTCTACTTTTGGAAGACCCTGTGTTATATCACCAGATCTCGATTTTTCATATATAAACGTAACTAATGTATCTCCTTCGTAAAGGGTTTCCCCATAATGGCCATGAACAGTTGCTCCGGGGGTGGCCAAATAAGGCTTAGCTGATCGTATCACTATCGAGTCAACTTGAACAAGTATAACTTGACCCGATTTGAGGGGCGGTCCCTTTTTGGCTATACATACATTTTCACAAATAAACTGTCCAAGACTAATTATTTTAGATGTCTCTGCACAATAATTGTGATGGAGAAAAGACCAATTCAAATTGAATGGATTTAAAATAATGTTACGGCATGGATCGGGATTAAAAATTTTTCCATTTTCATCCATTAAATAATATTGAAATTTAATCACTTGAAAGGTCTGTTTTAAATTGTCAAGTTGCAAATATTTAGTTACTAAGATCTGATTATGAGTTATTAAATGGTAAGATGAATAAAAATTCTCAATTGGAAGGCATGTTCCTAAAGGGCCCAATGAATTCCTAATTGGAATTAGGGCATCTTTTTTAATTGATTCTTTTATTACACTGTGATATTTTACATCCTTGAATGGCCCCATTCGAGAACAATTGGTTGCTGACAAAATTATCAACGACTGACATTCCTTATTTCTATTCAACAACGTATGAATAGTTCCTTGAGGTTGGTTAAGAGATTGTTGAATTTTTGCCTTGGAATAGGAATAAATGGCAGAAAAGGGGTTGATATTGGTACAATCTGATCCATTATCAGAGAGCAATCCTGACCCCGACGGATCATTCCTTTTTCCGATATACGAAATAGGGGATTTCACTAAGTTGATTCTTAGGAAATGTCGAATCAAACCATTTGTCCTTATTTCAACAAAAGAAGCACGGGCTTCTTCGCAAGAAGAACTTTTTTTGTCTTGGTTCCAATTCAATACTAAACAAGTCCGAACTAATTGAATACTTGTGTCAGAAATTCCTCGAATCGGTTTGCCATTTCCATAAAGGATATAATTGACAATTCGAAGTTCCACATTATCCCTTTCCTGCAATGGATCCGGTGGAAAAAGGGTTGCTAAATTTATACCGTCCGTTATTTCATATGTAACGACAGGTCGAACTAAAACAAAAAACCTTTTCTTACTAGGTGTAATTCGTTGGACATAGATCCAATTGTTAACTTTTTTGTATTCCTTGGAATTTCTTTTTCCTGTTCCTGGTGGTATCAAAACGCCGGTATGTCTGGATATCTTATCCGTCTCTCCAGGAAAATGGATATCTCCAGAAAAGATTTTCAGTTCAATTCGTTTTTTTTTTCTCTCCACCCGGACCAACCCACCGACTCGGCTTCTTAGATTTAAGGTGATTTGTGTATCGACCCCAACGATACTATTGTTCCGTACCATTAGGGAAGAAGATCCGGGCAAGATATGCACCTCTTCAGGAATGAAAAAAAATCGATCTACTTTCATTTGGTATTTTGGCCTAAATTCCTTGACTCCTCGATACTCAATCAAATCCTCTTTTTTGATGACTGAATGTGTTTCTATAGTCCCATATTTAATAATGCCCGAACTCTTTCTTCTGTATCGAGGATCATCGAAATAAGCAAGAATACTATTTCGACGGAAAATACCATTTACGGGGATTTCAATCGAGATACCTGAACAGGGCATTAGTTCATTCTCGAGTTCTTGAATCGAGTGTAGTGGAATGATGAATTTATTTCTTCGCCTTTTTGACAATAAATCAGAATTCTCGTGGAGAATAGGCGAATATACGAGATTATACTGACCAGTACCTATGATTCGATTAAGGTCTGAATAATCAGGAATCCTATCGTCTTTTTGACCATAAAAATCCGAACTAAACAATTTCTGCCTCGCCTGATCATTGGTTACTGAGAGGTTAGAAGTATATCTTCGCTTGCCAGAAAGAGCATGCGCATTCATTTGATCCTGATCCTTGTGGATCGAAAGGTAGACTAGACTGGACCTGCACGGCCCTCCTAATAATATCCATAAATGACTTGTTTTTGGTAATAGATGAACATTACCATATGTAAATTCGGGTGCATGATAGACATCGGTACTCCAGTGCATTTCTCCGTCTGAATCAGAATAAATATGTTTTCGAACCTTCTCTTTAAAATTCAAAGTGGATATTCCTGCGCGAATCTCAGCAATTACTTGTTCTGATTCTACATATTGATCGTTTTGAACTAAAAGCAAACTTTTGGGTGGAATATTCACATTATGTAGAATATCTTCACTTTCAATGGTTACATACAAGTCTATAGAACATAGAAAGGCGGGATGCCCATGACGTGTACGTGTCGGATGAACCAAGTCCTCATTGAATTTTATTTTTCCATTAGATGGGGCTCGCACATGTTCTGCAGTACCCCCCGTGAATACTCCTCCGG